CGGAGCTTTTTTTGGCTCATTTTAACATCTTTCAGTGTCATGCTTTAATTAAGCTACGCTGGCGCAATTTTTAAGATTTGCATTATTATAATAATTGTAATTGCGAAAATAGTCTTCGTTAGGCAGAGCTGGTGAAAAGATTCTTTGGGTAGAGTTCTCAGGGGATGTTGGGGGGGAGGGGGGGGCAAACTTAAAAATAAAAATTAAGTCTTGGTTTATATTTAAAGAAACAGGCGTCAAAACAAACATATGTCCATGAAATCAGTTATGTAATTCTTAAGCTTTAGTCTTTCATGCGTTACACTAGGGAGGTAGCACCGAAGCATTATTTTGGTTGAATCTACTGCAACTGGTACTAGGAACAGCCTATGTCCTCTATACTTTATTCTGTCCTAGACTTCATATTTGTTATGAGGATGAAAGCAAGAACCCAAAAAGAAATAAAAAACTGTTTGTCCATGAGAACTTCAGGATGTTCGGGTCCCGTACATGTGGCTGAAGTATCAGACCCCAAGTATGTGTTCGTACATAGGATTATGTGGGTTTAAAGTGTTTTGTCTTTAGAACATGAAAGTAATGTGCGGGAGCTAAACTAATTTGGTGTTATAGAGACTTACCCTATGAGTGAATGCAGACCTAACAAATTATTGTTATCAATCAAGTGATGTCATTATATAGTTACATAACTATAGCCACGTTGGTGGCAGCTGATGTCGCTGTGAGCGAACAAGATTTTTAACATTATAAAGTTCAAGGAATAGTTTAGTGTAAGAATCCTAGCTTTGGGAGTTAGGGGCAGGAGTTAAAGTCTCCTTTTCTTGAGCAGTAGGGGGGACTAAACCTCCGACAACCGGTTTACAAGACCGGTGCTTACAGGCGCTGAGCTACTAGTGCATGTTCAGCCAAATATTTTGTTTTCTAATCAGCCCGAGAGTGGGAAGAGAACTAGGAAAATAAGGAAGTAAAGTGCTGAGGCAATTTGGCCGATGATAACGTAGGGGTGTTCGACGGGTATGCCACCGATTCATGTGAGAATTAGTACGTCTGCAACTAGGGTCCAGAATACAATTTGCCCAATGGGTCGGAATGTAAGTGAGCGGTATTTGCAGGTGTGGAGGAGGGGGACTAGTATGAGGATAAGAATAGAGAACAGGAGGGCAAGAACTCCTCCAAGTTTGTTTGGAATTGAGCGTAGAATAGCATAAGCGAATAGGAAGTATCATTCTGGCTTGATGTGTGGGGGTGTGACTAGGGGGTTTGCAGGAGTAAAGTTGTCGGGGTCGCCTAGTTCGTTTGGTGAAAACAGGGCTATTGAGGTAAGGACTAGGAGAAGGATGAGGAACCCTAGAAGGTCTTTGTAGGAATAGTAAGGGTGGAATGGAATTTTGTCAGAGTTTGAGTTGATTCCGATTGGGTTGTTGGAACCGGTTTGGTGGAGGAAAAGGACGTGGAGTAAAGTCACTGCTGCAATTACGAATGGGAAAAGGAAGTGGAATGCAAAGAATCGGTTCAAGGTTGCGTTGTCTACTGAGAAGCCTCCTCAAATTCATTGGACTAGGGAATCCCCGATGTAGGGGACGGCGGAAAGGAGGTTGGTAATTACAGTGGCACCTCAGAAGGATATCTGTCCTCAGGGGAGAACGTAGCCCACGAAAGCAGTTATTATTGTTAAGAGTAGGAGAACAACGCCGATGTTTCATGTCTCCTTATAAAGGTAGGAGCCATAGTATAGTCCTCGGCCGATGTGGAAATAGATGCAGACGAAAAAGAAGGATGCTCCATTGGCATGTATATTGCGAATTAATCATCCGAAGTTTACGTCTCGGCAAATATGTGCAACGGAGTCGAAGGCTGAGGCGATGTTTGGGGTGTAGTGTATGGCTAGGAATAGGCCGGTTACGATCTGGATGCCTAGGCAGAGGCCTAGGAGTGAGCCAAAGTTCCATCAAGCGGAAATGTTGGATGGGGCGGGGAGGTCCACTAGTGCGCTGTTTACGATTTTTAGTAGGGGGTGGGTTTTTCGAAGGCTGGTCATTGAAGGTTCCTGTAGTTGAATAACAACGATGGTTTTTCAAGCCGTTAGTTCTGGTTAGAGTCCAGGTAGGAATTTATGACTTTTATTATGTATCTGTTTTTATTTTGTTTTGTTCTGGGGGTGGTTGCTGTTGCTTCAAACCCTTCTCCTTATTTTGCTGCCCTTGGGTTGGTAGTGGTATCAGGTATGGGGTGTGGGGTATTGTTAGGACATAGTGGACCCTTTTTATCTTTGGTCTTGTTTTTAATTTATTTGGGCGGTATGTTGGTGGTATTTGCGTACTCGGCGGCTCTTGCCGCCGAGCCTTATCCTGAGACTTGAGGTAGTCGGCCGGTTATGGTATATATGGTTATGTATATTATTGGAGTGGTTGTTTCAGCTGGATACTTTTGGGGAGGGTGGTATGAGGCTTCTTGAATTCCGGCGGATGAAATAAATGAGTTTTCTTTATTTCGGGCAGACGTCGGAGGGGTTGGGGCTATGTATGGTTCGGGTGGGTGGATGCTGGCCATTAGTGCTTGGGTCCTTCTTTTGACTTTGTTTGTTGTCTTGGAAGTTACGCGTGGGTTAAGTCGGGGGACGCTTCGTGCAGTTAAATAAGCAGTAAGAAGGTTATGAAGGCTCAGGCGTTTAGAAACATTGCAAGGAAAGTTTTGACTATTCCTCGCTGGACATTGCTTGTTGCTGTGGCTAAGGGGGTGTTTAGAGAGGCTGTGGCTTTGGGTCCCACTTTTTCTAGTCAAATTTGGTCGATTATTTGGGTGGCTATCTTTTGGCCAAGGATGAGGCTAAATTTAGGGGTGAGCCGGTGGATAATTGTGGGGAAGAAACCAAGTATATTAGAGAAGTTATGGGCTGTGATGTTAGGTGTAGGTTTGAATTGTTTATTTGTTAGGGAGGCGAGTTCCAATGCAGTAAGGAGGCCTGTGATTGTCACTAAAAGGGCGGCAAGCTTAAGTAAGGGGGGTATGGTTATTACGGGCGTTTTTAGTGGTAGGAGACTAGAGGTAATTAGGAAGCCGGCAACGATGCTGCCTCATGCTAATCGTTTGATGGGGTTAATTACTGCAGGGTTGTTTTCGTTAATGGGGGAGAGTGGGGCAAACCGGGGGTGGCCCATAGAGACGAAGAAGATAATACGGAGGCTGTAGACAGCTGTGAAGGAGGTTGCTAGGAGTGTGAGAACGAGGGCTCAGGCGTTTAGGTAGGATGTGTTTAGTGCCTCGATGATGGCATCTTTGGAGAAGAACCCTGCTAGGAAGGGGGTTCCTGTTAGGGCAAGGCTTCCCAGGGTTAAACATGAGGATGTAAAGGGGGTCAGATGATGTATTCCCCCTATCTTGCGAATATCTTGTTCATCATTTAAACTATGAATGATTGAGCCGGAGCAGAGGAAGAGCATTGCTTTGAAGAAAGCGTGGGTACAGATGTGGAAGAAGGCTAGTTGGGGTTGGTTGAGCCCGATAGTCACTATTATTAGTCCGAGCTGGCTGGATGTGGAAAAAGCTACAATTTTTTTGATATCATTCTGGGTGAGAGCACAGATAGCAGTAAATAAAGTGGTTAAAGCCCCTAAGCAGAGGCAAACGGTTAGTGCAGTAGGGTTGTTTTCTAGAAGGGGGTTAAGGCGGATAAGTAGAAACACGCCTGCTACAACTATAGTACTTGAGTGCAGTAAAGCAGATACTGGTGTGGGGCCTTCTATAGCGGATGGAAGTCAGGGGTGCAAACCGAATTGGGCGGATTTCCCGGTTGCGGCGAGGATGAGTGCTAGAAGGGGAAATGTGAGGTCGAGGTTTTGTGCGGCTGCGAACACTTGTTGCATCTCTCATGAGTTGAGGTTTGTTGCTATTCATGCCAGGGCAAAAATGAGCCCGATGTCCCCAACTCGGTTGAAAAGCACGGCTTGGAGGGCTGCGGTGTTGGCTTCTGCTCGGCCGTACCACCAGCTGATAAGGAGGAAGGACATAATACCGACCCCTTCTCAACCAATGAAGAGTTGAAATATGTTATTTGCTGTAACTAGAACGATCATGGAGACTAGGAAGGTCAGGAGGAACTTGAAGAATCGGCCAATATATGGGTCTGCTTGTATGTACCAAGAGGCAAATTCTAGGATGGATCATGACACGTAGAGGGCAATGGGTGTGAAGATGATGGAGTAATAGTCGAATTTGAAGCTTATGTTGACGTCAAATGAGAGGATGTTGAATCAAGCTCAGTTGGTAAGGATCGCTTCTGTCCCTTCGTTTAGGAAGGAGAGTAGGGGGATGAGGCTAACGAAGAAAGCGAGTTTTACTGCTGTTTTTGTGTGTGAGACGGTTCAGTCGGGGGCCTTAGGTTCGGGTACAAGAGCTGAAAAGATTGGGAAAAAGAGGAAAATATAGATGACGATGAGGTTGGAGCATAGAACAACTGAGGAGTTGGGCATAGCTGCTACTTGGATTTGCACCAAGAGTTTTTGGTTCCTAAGACCAATGGATGAACTGTTATCCTTTAGGAGCGCGAGGTAAGTGAGCCTTGGAGTTTAACCAAGGGGGGAGAAGATTAGCAGTCTTCATTGCTGTCGAGCCTCTCTTGGTAAGCAAGAGGAATTTAACCCCTGTTCTCAGAATCACAATCTGATGTTTTTGTTAAACTATGCCTACAGATGGTTCAGCCTCAGATTAATTCTGGTTTAAAAACGAGTAGAATTAGGGGAATGAGGTGAAGACTGACTAATAAATGTTCTCGGGTGTGGGAGGGCTCTAGGGCTAGAATGTGGGGTGGGAGAGGGCCTCGTTGAGTTATCAAGAATATGTACAGGGAGTATCCTGCTGTGATTAATGTTCCAGTGCCAGTTAATACCAGTGTCCACCATGATCAGTTGAAGAGAGAGACAATGACTAGGAGTTCCCCCATAAGGTTGGGGAGGGGCGGAAGGGCTAGATTGGCAAGGGTACCAATAAATCATCATGTGGACATTAATGGAAGAACAATCTGGAGTCCCCGTGCGAGGACTATGGTTCGGCTGTGTGTTCGTTCGTAATTGGTGTTGGCTAGGCAAAATAGGGCTGAGGATGTGAGCCCGTGGGCAATTATAAGGATAATAGCTCCGGTTAGGCCTCAGGGTGTTTGGATAAGAATGCCCCCTGCGACTAGGCCTATGTGACTGACAGATGAGTATGCAATGAGTGATTTTAGGTCTGTTTGCCGTAGGCAAATTGAGCCCGTTATAATAATGCCTCAGAGAGCAAAGATGATAAAAGGGTAGCTCAGTTCTTTGTCGAGGGGTTCTGTTAGGAGTATTATTATTCGGATTATACCATAGCCCCCTAGTTTTAGGAGTACGGCAGCGAGGACTATCGAGCCCGCGATGGGAGCTTCAACATGGGCTTTAGGAAGTCAGAGGTGGACGCCGTATAGAGGTATTTTAACCAGAAAGGCCAAAAGGCAGCCCGCTCATCAGATTTTGCTTTGGAAGGTGTTGAAGTAGAAGGGGTCTGCGTACTGAAGGGTAAGGACTGAGTGAGTGGCTGGGGCTTTTTGAAGTAGAAGAAGAGTAATTAATAGGGGCAGGGAGCCTGCTAAAGTGTAAAATAAGAAGTAGGTACCTGCGTTAAGGCGTTTTGTTTGGTTTCCCCATCGGGTAATGATCACGAGGGTCGGGATTAGGGTTGCTTCGAATGTGATGTAGAATAGGATCATATCGGTCGCACCAAAAGCTAGAATTAGGAAAAATTGTAGCAGAATAAGTATGGTAATATACATGCGTTGTCGGTTAATTGGCTCTGGGGTTAGATGGTTCTGGCTTGCAAGAATTATTAGGGGGAGTAACCAGCAAGTGAGAACTAGTAAGGGGGCTGAGAGTTGGTCGACTGCTATAAAGGAGCTCAGTAAGGTTCAGCCTGTCTCTGCGGGAAATTTTAGTCAGGTTAGGCTGAGAAGGGCAATGGTAAAGCTGTGTGCGAGGGTGGTAGGCCAAAGTCATTTGGAAGAAGCAAGCCAGGTGGTGGGGAGGAGCATAAAGGTTGGGATAAGGACTTTTAGCATTGTAGCAGGTTTAGGCTTTGCAGGCGATCTGTTCCGTGGGTTCGGGCTGTGGCTACTAGGAGGGCAAGGCCTGCGCTTGCTTCACAAGCCGAAAATGCTAAGAGAAGTATAGGGGCTGCTGAGGAGCCAGTTGAGTCTAGTTGTAAAGTTCACACCGAGAGTGCTACAAATAAGGAGAGTATTATGCCTTCCAAGCAAAGAAGAGCGGACAGGAGGTGGGAGCGGTGGAATGCTAGGCCTGTGAGGCCTAGAAGGAAGGCTGATGAGAAGGCGAAGTGAACAGGGGTCATTAGGCAATCGTGGACTTAAACCACGAGCTTTTGAGTCGAAATCAAATATTTTCATTATACTAAATGCCTATTCAGCTCATTCTAAACCCCCTTGTAGTCACTCGTAGACGAGTCCGAGGGTTAGAAGGATGAGGACTGTTGAGGCTCAGAAGAATGTAAGGGTGGGGGAGATTAGTTGAATGCCTCATGGGAGGGGGAGAAGTAAGGCAATTTCTAGATCAAAAAGGAGGAATAGGATAGCTACGAGGAAAAATCGTAGGGAAAATGGTAGTCGGGCTGTTCCTAGAGGGTCGAAGCCGCATTCATAGGGGGAGAGTTTTTCGTGGTCAGGGTATATCTGGGGGAGTCAAAATGAAACGATAGCTAAGATGGCGGAGAGGGTGGCGCAGATAATAATAATTGATGTGAGTAGGTTCATTATCTTTCCTTGGGGTTAAACCAAGACCGGATGAGTGGAAGTCACCTATACTTTCGTTCGTACTAGAAAGATAATTTAATTAGCAGGGTTAGGATCCTCATCAGTAAATTGAGACGTAAAGGAAGAGTCAAACAACGTCTACGAAGTGTCAGTATCAGGCAGCTGCCTCGAATCCAAAGTGGTGTTGGGTTGTGAAGTGATGTCAGATTAGTCGGAGGAGGGAGATGATGATGAACGTTGAGCCAATCATGACATGGAGGCCGTGGAAGCCAGTAGCTACGAAGAAGGTTGAGCCAAAAATTCCATCTGCAATTGTAAATGCGGCTTCGTAGTACTCGATGGCCTGGAGGGTTGTGAAGTACAGACCTAGGACTACAGTAATTATTAGGGATTGAATTGCCTCTTTTCGCTCCCCTTCGACGATGCTGTGGTGAGCCCAGGTGATTGCCACCCCTGAGGCTAGGAGGACGGCTGTGTTTAGTAGCGGGACTTCGAATGGGTCGAGGGGAGTGATGCCTGTTGGGGGTCAGATACCTCCCAGTTCGGGGGTGGGGGCAAGGCTTGAGTGATAGAAAGCTCAGAAATAGCCTGTGAAGAAAAGTACTTCTGATACAATAAATAGGATTATTCCGAGTCGGAGTCCTTTTTGTACGGGTAGCGTGTGGAAGCCTTGGAATGTCGATTCACGGACGACATCTCGTCATCATTGGTATATTGTGAGGAGAAGAAGGATAAGTCCCAGGGACAGAAGAATAATGGAGTTGTAGCAGAATCAGACTGCGAGACCTGAGGTCAATAGTAGGGCGGCGACGGCCCCTGTAAGCGGTCAGGGGCTCGGGTTTACTATGTGAAAGGGATGATGATGATGGGCCATTAAATATTTTCTTGGAGGTAAAGGCTTAGTAATAGAACAAATACATAGGCCTGGATCGCTGCCACTGCTACTTCTAGGAGGGTAAGAAGGACCAGGAGGGTGGCGGTCAAAATAGCTACGGCGGGCATGATTTTGAGGAGAACAAAGACTGCTGTAGCGATTAGTTGAATTAGCAGATGGCCGGCTGTAAGGTTTGCTGTGAGTCGGACCCCTAGAGCTAAGGGGCGGATGAATAGGCTAATTGTCTCAATTACGATAAGAATAGGGATAAGGAGGGCTGGAGTGCCTTCTGGGAGGAGGTGGCCTAGGGCGTGGGTTGGTTGGTTTCGTATCCCAATAATTACAGTTGCCAATCATAAGGGTACGGCGAGCCCTATATTGAGGGAAAGTTGCGTGGTTGGGGTGAAGGTGTAAGGTAACAGGCCGCACATGTTCAGGGAAATAAGGAAAATCATCAGTGAGGTGAAGAGAGCTGCCCATTTGTGCCCTCCCTCATTTAGTGGGAGAAGCAATTGCTGTGTGAATCGGCCTATAAACCAGGTCTGAAGAGATACTAAGCGGTTGCTTGTTCAGCGAATAGTAGGGCTGGGGAGGAGTAATCAGGGGGTGGTGAGAGCTACTATGATCAGGGGAACGTACAGAAAGGTGGGGCTTATAAACTGGTCGAAGAAGCTTAATGTCATGATCAGAGTCAGGAGTCTTGTTTTTCTTTGTCTACACTTTGGAGGGTAGGTTCATTCGGAAGGGTGTAGTTTAAAGTTTTTGGGAATACTACGGTCAGAAGGATTACTCAGGAAGCAATGAGGATATAGAGTCATGGGGCGGGATTCAGTTGCGGCATTTCGCTGAGGGTGGGCGGTAATCACCTGTCTTTAGCTTAAAAGGCTAACGCTAGGAACCTGTTAGCTTCTTAGCGAAGCTTCTTGCAATATTAGGTAGGTCCAGTTCTCAAAGTGTTCAAGTGGGACGGCTTCAACCACGATAGGTATAAAACTGTGGTTGGCCCCGCAGATTTCGGAGCACTGCCCATAGAACACGCCAGGTCGTGTGGTGGTAAATGTTGTTTGGTTCAGTCGACCCGGTACGGCGTCCATTTTGATTCCTAGTGTGGGGACTGCTCAGGAGTGAAGGACGTCTTCTGCAGAGACGAGGATACGGACTGGTGAGTCTGCAGGGATAACTATTCGGTGATCTGCATCTAGAAGGCGGAATTGTCCGGGTGTGAGGTCTTGCGTCGGGATCATGTAAGCGTCGAATGCAACTTCTAGGAAATCTGTATATTCATAACTTCAGTATCATTGGTGGCCAATTGCTTTTACTGTAATATGTGGATTATTAATCTCGTCTATGAGGTAAAGAATTTGTAGGGAGGGTAGGGCTAATACAATGAGAATTACTGCTGGAAGAACAGTCCAGATGATCTCTACTTCTTGAGAGTCGAGAATGAGTTTGTCAGTAAGGTTAGTAGTTACTATGGCCAGAATAATATACAAAACAAAAGTGCTGATTGTAAAAATAATTATAAGAGCATGATCGTGAAAATAAATTAGCTCCTCTATAAGGGGTGAAGTTGCATCTTGCAAGCCTAGTTGGGAGGGATGGGCCATTATAATAACTAAGACACGTGGGGGTCTAACCCACGATTTCACCTTGACAAGGTGAGGTTATACTTAACTAGTATCTTAAGAAAGTGGCAGAGTGGTTTTGCGGTTGGCTTGAAACCAGCTAACGGGGGTTCAATTCCTCCCTTTCTCGTTAGTCAGCATTCGGATTTGGACGAAGGCAGGCTGCTCGAATGTATGGTAAGGGGGAGGGCAGCCGTGCAGTCACTCTACGTTTGTTTGGGCAAGCTCTAAGTAGAGCACTTCTCGTTTAGCTGTAAACGCTTCTCAGATGATAAACAGGAACATAATTACTGCAATGAGGGACACCAGGGAGCCGATAGAGGAGACTGTGTTTCACATGGTGTAGGCGTCTGGGTAGTCGGAGTATCGTCGGGGTATTCCGGCCAGGCCTAGGAAGTGTTGGGGGAAAAAGGTTAGGTTTACGCCTGCAAATATAACTCCGAAGTGGATTTTCGTTCATGTCTCATGCAGAGTATAGCCCGTGAATAGGGGGAACCAGTGCACGAATCCTGCAACGATGGCAAACACGGCTCCTATTGACAGGACGTAATGGAAGTGGGCAACTACGTAGTAAGTATCATGTAAAACGATGTCTAGAGAAGAATTGGCCAGAATGATCCCGGTTAGGCCTCCTACTGTAAACAGAAAGATGAAGCCTAGTGCCCATAGAAGGGGCGTTTCCCATTTAATATCCCCGCCATGAATTGTAGCTAGTCAGCTAAAAACTTTTACGCCTGTTGGGATTGCGATGATTATTGTGGCGGAAGTAAAGTATGCACGGGTGTCCACATCTATACCCACTGTAAACATGTGGTGGGCCCAAACGATGAACCCTAGCAGGCCGATGGCTATCATGGCTCAGACCATCCCTATGTACCCGAAAGGCTCTTTTTTCCCGCAGTAGTAAGCCACTACGTGGGAAATAATACCGAAGCCAGGGAGAATTAAAATATATACCTCTGGGTGACCAAAGAATCAGAATAGGTGTTGGTAAAGAATTGGGTCTCCTCCGCCCGCAGGGTCAAAGAATGCAGTATTGAGGTTTCGGTCTGTCAATAGTATGGTAATTCCAGCGGCCAGAACGGGGAGAGACAAAAGAAGCAGTACAGCTGTGACTAGAACAGCTCAGACAAATAAGGGAAGCTGGTATATTGAGGCGGCGGCAGGTTTTATATTTAGGATAGTTGTAATAAAATTAATAGCCCCAAGGATTGAGGATACCCCTGCTAGGTGGAGGGAAAAAATGGTTAGGTCCACTGATGGTCCTGCGTGGGCAAGGTTCCCTGCTAAAGGGGGGTAGACAGTTCATCCTGTCCCGGCTCCAGCCTCTACCCCAGAAGAGACTAGGAGAAGAAAGAAAGAGGGCGGGAGGAGTCAAAAGCTCATGTTATTCATTCGAGGAAACGCTATATCAGGGGCCCCGATCATTAGGGGCACGAGCCAATTTCCGAAGCCTCCGATCATGATTGGTATGACTATAAAGAAAATCATTACGAAAGCATGTGCGGTAACGATAACATTATAAATCTGATCGTCACCTAGAAGTGCGCCGGGCTGGCTTAGTTCCGCACGAATAAGGAGGCTTAGAGCGGTCCCTACTATCCCAGCTCATGCCCCAAAGATTAGATAGAGGGTGCCGATATCTTTGTGGTTGGTTGAAAAGAGTCAGCGTGTGGTTGCCACAGGTAAGATGGCTGAGTAATAAGCGGTGGATTGTAGCCCCATAAACAGAGGTTTAATTCCTCTTCTTACCAAGCTCTGCAGTGTTAGGCACGTTAGATTGCAAATCTAAAAGCGCGGGTTAACGCCTGCCGGGGCTTTCCCCGCCTGTTTTGGCCGAAGACCAGGCGGGGAAAGGTAGATGGATGCTCGCTGGTTTGGGCGCTTAGCTGTTAACTAAGATTTTGTAGGATCGAGGCCTGCCCGTCTAGGAAGGCTTTAGCTTAATGAAAGCATCTGATTTGCATTCAGAAGATGTGGGGTAACATCCCGCAAGTCTTATCAGGGACTGAGAGGTTTAACTCCGCTGAGGGCTTTGAAGGCCTTGGTCTAGGTCTATCTTAGTTTATAGGGTTAAAAGGGCGATTATTGCAGGGGTTGCGGGTAGCAGGGACAGGGTAGCAATCGTTGCTGTGGATAGTGGGAGGGAAAGTTGAGGTGAAAAGAAACGCCAGGGGGTAGAGCCAATTAGGTTGTTGGGTGAAATTGTCAGGGTTATGGCGTAGGTAAGTCGTAAGTAGAAGTATAGGCTTAGAAGGGCGGAAAATGCAGCTAATGTTGCTAAAGTAGGAAGGTCTTGTTTGGTTAGTTCTTGAAGGATAAGTCATTTTGGTACAAAGCCTGAAAGAGGGGGGAGTCCTCCTAGGGAGAGGAGGACAAGGGGGGTTAGGGTGGTGATGATGGGGGCCTTGGATCAAGAAATAGAAAGCGAGTTGATATTGGTGGCTTTTTTTAGTTTGAAAATGAGGAATGTCGAGAATGTTATGATGAAGTATGTGAGGAGAGTAAGTAAAGTAAGGGAGGGGGCAAATTGTAGGACGAGGGTTATTCACCCAAGGTGAGCAATTGATGAGTAGGCTAGGATTTTTCGGAGCTGCGTTTGGTTTAGCCCGCCTCAGCCCCCAATAAGAGTAGATGAGAGGCCCAGGAAGGTAAGGATAGCGGGGCTGGGTGCTTGAATTTGTAGTAAGAGTGCAAAGGGGGCAAGCTTCTGTCAGGTGCTTAAGATTAGTCCGGTGGTTAAGTCCAGGCCTTGAAGGACTTCGGGGAGTCACGAGTGGAGGGGAGCCAAGCCAACTTTCAGTGCAAGTGCTACGATAATTACTGTGGTGGGGAGGGGGTGAGTTATTTGGTAAATATCTCATTGGCCGGTTAGTCAGGCGTTAGTGGTGCTAGCAAATAGAAGTGTTGCGGCTGCGGTGGCTTGGGTGAGGAAATATTTGGTGGCCGCCTCTACAGCTCGCGGGTGGTGGTGTTGGGCTATTAGTGGAAGAATGGCTAGGGTATTAATTTCTAATCCTATTCAGGCGAGGAGTCAGTGGGAGCTCGCGAATGTGATAGTGGTCCCTAGGCCTAAGCCGAGTAGGAGAATGGCTAAAATGTAGGGATTCATTTGCAGAGGCAGGAGTTTAACCTACATGTTTGGGGTATGGGCCCAAGAGCTTAATTAGCTGACTCTACTAGGAAGTGGTGTATTGGGAGCACTGAGAGTTTTGATCTCTCCGGTAAGGGTTCGAGCCCCTTCTTTCTAAGGAGTTGGGAGGATTTTAACCTCCATGTTCACTCTATTCAAAGTGATCCTATAATTCAGGCACAATTCCTGGCTTATAGCTGTGGGGGTAAGCCGGCGAAGGCAATAGGCAGGGCTAGGTGTCAAATGACCAGAGCAAGTGTGATGGGAAGAAAGTTTTTTCAGATTAAGTGTATTAGCTGGTCATACCGGAATCGGGGGTAGGATGCCCGGACCCATAGGAAAACGACGGAAAGAAGGGCTGCTTTAGTCATGAGATTTATGGTTGTTAATATGGGGAGTGTGGGGATGTGATAGGCTCCTAGGAAGAGTATTGCGGAAAGGGTGTTCATAAACAGAATGTTGGCGTACTCTGCTAGGAAAAAGAGGGCAAATGGTCCGCCTGCATATTCAACGTTAAATCCTGAAACTAGTTCGGACTCTCCTTCAGTAAGGTCGAAGGGGGCTCGGTTAGTCTCGGCTAGCGTAGAGACGTACCATATGGCGGCTAAGGGCCAGGCGGGGAGAATAAGTCAAATACTTTCTTGAGCGGTGTTAAAGGTTTGGAGTGTAAAGCCTCCCGCAAAAATAATTACGTTTAGCAGAATTAGGCCAAGGCTTACTTCGTATGAAATGGTCTGGGCTACTGCTCGTAGGGCTCCAATTAGGGCATATTTTGAGTTGGAGGCTCAGCCTGAGCCAAGAATTGAGTAGACTGCTAGGCTTGAGAGTGCTAAGATGAAGAGAATGCCTAGGTTAATGTCAATCACTGGGTGGGGTATGGGTATGGGGGCTCATAGTACTAAAGCCAGGGTAAGGGCCAAGATAGGGGCGAGTAGGAAGAGGACAGGGGAGGAGGTTGAAGGTCGAATTGGCTCCTTAATAAATAGTTTGATACCATCAGCGATGGGCTGAAGGAGCCCGTAAGGTCCTACAATATTAGGGCCTTTGCGAAGTTGTATGTAGCCCAGGACTTTACGTTCAATCAGTGTTAGAAATGCTACGGCCAAAAGAATCGGCACGATGTAGGCAAGGGGGTTAATGATGTGGGTGAGGAGGGAGGAAATCATAGTTAGGGAGAGGATTTGAACCTCTGTGTAAAAGGGCTTAGGCCTTTCGCATATATCCGGGCTCTGCCACCCCGACATGCCAGTCTCTCAGGCATGGGAAGTGTTCCCCCTTGCCTAATTTAGATGATTTCATTGGGTGGGAGTGGGGCGTATCTTTAACAGGGGCCCCTTCTTTTCGGTCCTTTCGTACTAGAAAAGATTACGTCATAGATAGAAACTGACCTGGATTGCTCCGGTCTGAACTCAGATCACGTAGGACTTTAATCGTTGAACAAACGAACCCTTAATAGCGGCTGCACCATTAGGATGTCCTGATCCAACATCGAGGTCGTAAACCCTCTTGTCGATATGGGCTCTAAAAGAGGATTGCGCTGTTATCCCTAGGGTAACTTGGTCCGTTGATCGGCGTTGCCGGATCATTTTTGGTCAGAAGTTCTGTTAATTAGAGCTGTCGCTCTTGATTTTGGGAGGAAGAGAGAGTAGGGGGTAAAGCTCCCAATCCACGTGGGGGGTTTTTGTTACCCCATGGTCGCCCCAACCGAAGACAGAAGAACAGGGTCTTTCTGGTTTTAGCCCTTTATTGTAGGGGTGAGTGACGTGGTCTGTCTTGTGTCTAAAGCTCCATAGGGTCTTCTCGTCTTATGTAGACATCCCCGCTTCTGCACGGGGAGATCAATTTCATTGACTTGAAAAAGGAGACAGTTAAGCCCTCGTTATGCCATTCATACAGGTCTTCATTTAAAAGACAAATGATTGCGCTACCTTTGCACGGTTAGGATACCGCGGCCGTTAAACAGAGTCGTCACCGGGCAGGCGGGACCTCTTATACTTAGTGTGTTGCAAGAGGCGATGTTTTTGGTAAACAGGCGAGGCTTAGTTAGTGTTTGCCGAGTTCCTTCTTTTTCTTTTAGTCTTTCCTTAAACTGCACACCAGTGTGGGGTTAACGGTACTGTTTGTGGGTGGTTTTCTAGTTCTTTATTTAATTCCAATTACCCTCTTTGTCTGGGGCCGGTTAATTTTCGGTGGGGGTTCGTTCCGATGTACACGTGTGCGGGGAGAGGGGCAGATCCCTCCTATTACTCATATTAGCATGGTCACACCCATGGGGGCATGGGGCGGCCTGATAAAATTAGGGGAATAAGATGAATTATCGGGATAAAGGAGGGGGGGGGGGGGGGGTGTGTTCGAGCTTTAACGCTTTCTGAATGGATGGCTGCTTTTAGGCCCACCAGAACATTGTTCCTTTAGTATTTTGATCTTTATCCTCCTGAAAGAGTTGTGTCTCTGGTCAAAGGAGCTGTACCTCCTTTGAATAACTCTTAAAGCTTCTCTAAGTATGTCTGGAAAAATAAGAATAGTTTGGACTTAAGAATCTTTAAGGCTGAACTCCTATTCAGTTCTCAGGCAACCAGCTATAACCAAGTTCGATAGGTCTGTCACCCCTACTCAAAGTTCTTCCCACTCTTTTGCCACAGAGACGGGTTTGCCCTATATGTTAGGCTGTCTTGGAGTAGCTCACCTGGTTTCGGGGGTCTAAACTAAAGTTCTCTTTGCTTAGAAAATGCTAGCTAAATCATGATGCAAAAGGTACGAGAGTTAGTCTCTGCTTTTTATGGCTTTACTGGTCTTTTTCATATCTCTTTCAGCGTTCCCTTGCGGTACTGTCTCTATTGCTCCCATAGGTCCCTTTTCTATCGCCTATACTAAGGGGGTAAAATGGTTTAGTTAGATGTGTTACGTTTATTTTGGGTTAGAAATGTCTGCTTGCTGTGAGTGGTGGTGGGGCTAGCTAATGGGCGTCAGAATGATCCGGTTTGCACGGATGACTTCTCGGTGTAAGGGAGGTGCTTTTCTAGCTTAGCTACATTCTGGTTACTCCAAGCGCAGCTTCCGATACGCTTACCATGTTACGACTTTCCTCTCCTTAAAGGGTTGATGGGTTTTTAGAGAAATGGGTAGTGTGAAAGGTCGGAGAGGGTGACGGGCGGTGTGTGCACGCTTTAGGGCCGATTTCAGCGAAACGCTCTACTTTTCGCTTACTACTAAATCCTCCTTCAACTACATATTTCAATGCAATATTCGTTTTACGCTAGTTGTTAGCGAATGTAGCCCATTTCTTCCCCTCTCATTCGCTACACCTCGACCTGACGTTTTGGGCGATGCCAATTATGCTTACTATTGGGCCTTCACAGGGTAAGCTGACGACGGCGGTATATAGGCGGGACAGGGCAAGAGAGGGTGAGGTTGAACGGGGATCATCGGTTCTAGAACAGGCTCCTCTAGGGGGATATAAAGCACCGCCAAGTCCTTTGGGTTTCAAACTAACGTTCGTAGTGCCCGGGCGGATGTGGGGTGTAGTCCACAGTCAATGTTTAGGGCTAAGCATAGTGGGGTATCTAATCCCAGTTTGTTCCTTAGCTTTCGTGGGTTCAGGTTAAAGGTAAAGCCACTTTCGTCGTTGATCTTCATACTTCCAGGTGCGTATAACAGCTTCGGAAGCGTTCGGCTTTAGTTTGGAAATTTCCCTAACCACTCTTTACGCCGTGGTCTGTCAACTTGGGCCTCTCGTATAACCGCGGTGGCTGGCACGAGTTTTACCGGCCCTCTTAGCTTTGACTAAGTCAAGTTTTCACTTATAGCTTAATGTTTATCACTGCTGAATACCCTTGGGGGTGTGGCTAAGCAAGGCGTCATGGGCTAAAAAGGTTGTGCCTGATACCAGCTCCTTGTCCCCGGGCGGGGGACTATGGGCATTTTCACGGGGGCGCGGAGACTTGCATGTGTAAGTCTAGCTAAAGCTGACAGTAAAGTCAGGACCAAGCCTTTGTGCTTGCGGAGCTTTTTTTGGCTCATTTTAACATCTTTCAGTGTCATGCTTTAATTAAGCTACGCTGGC